TTACCGACTTTCTAACTAGAACTACTATACTCTAACTCAGTATTCAGTATAATGATAACGTATTATTTTGTTAGTTCCTTTTTTATTTCAACTAAATAAAAAAAAGATCTCTATTTTCTGAATACTATGATATGACTGGACTTTTATGAAAAAAAAAATGAAAGCCCTTTATCGGATTTGAACCGATGACTTACGCCTTACCATGGCGTTACTCTACCACTGAGTTAAAAGGGCTTATTTGATTTAATTCCCGAACGAATCACTATGTGGATAAAATTTCTATATGCACATATATTATATACATAAGTATATGCAGTAGACTCATGGTGGCTAGTGGCTGATTTTGGAATAATCAAATGGATTTGCCTAGCAAGTCTAGGCTAAAATGAATTGTTTCAAGACCCGCCTTAATTTTTTTTTATTGAGATGATTCCTATCAAAACAAAATTGGCTTGATTATAACATACATGTACACTTACCAATTCGACATAAAAGAAATTTCAAGATATTTCATCGAATCATGTGATGAAGAGATTCTACTTGTCCCCTTGAACTAAAGTCTTAGAGAAAATTTTTGATAACTTCTTGATCCCGCTTACTAGATTTATTTTAGTAGATTTATATAGAGAATGTCGATTGATAATGAATATCAATGACGAATCCAACAATTCTATACAATTCTGAAAAACGGAAAGATTCTTTGGATCTAATCATATCATTCCATTATATTGACAATTTCAAAAAACTGATCATACTATGATCATAGTATGAGGGCGGTTGGACAAGTCGGCCCCCATCGTCTAGTGGTTTAGGACATCTCTCTTTCAAGGAGGCAGCGGGGATTCGAATTCCCCTGGGGGTAGGGTACTGCGAAAGGAAGTTGATCATGGATTACCAATAAGCCTAAAATTGATTCTTCCTGGGTCGATGCCCGAGCGGTTAATGGGGACGGACTGTAAATTCGTTGGCAATACGTCTACGCTGGTTCAAATCCAGCTCGGCCCAATAATTCGCCAATCTACCATGAAATGGTCTAACCCCCTCTTGTCCTTCAGAAATACCCCATACGAAGATAAAAAAGAATCAAATTTTCTGCTAGATCCCTTATTTCCCTGGGATTGTAGTTCAATTGGTTAGAGCACCGCCCTGTCAAGGCGGAAGCTGCGGGTTCGAGCCCCGCCAGTCCCGACGGATCCAATATCCCATAAATACATCAATTCATTTTTTCCCTTTCTATGAACTATGAAAGGGTGTCGGGGGGCATACTTTCATTCCCAAAGCAAATAAGGGGTTGTTATTTCTTTTTTCTTTTCTATTTTTCCATTTCGCTTTTATTGTTTGTTTAGATTTGTAACTATGTGACTAATCGAAGTGGAAAGGTAATCTGATGATCCTTTATCAGATGATTGTACAAGGAAGACGCAAGGTAGGTTATAGAAAAAAACAAGGAAATGGATTCTAAATAAAGGAATTTTGGATTGATTGGGTCAGGAATCCAAATTTGGATTCGGTATGGATAAAAGAACTTCCTATGTTATACTATTCAAGTCTCGACGACGAATTGATTTGATAGATCAGATATTGTTATTCATGATATTGATCCGATTCAAGATCATCGAGAGGTAATTCATTCATTGAATTTACAGATAAAATATTTATCATCTCTAGGGGATTAAATCCCGAGTTATTGCGAAGTAAAAAAAACGATGAGATTATGGAAGTAAATATTCTTGCATTTATTGCTACTGCGCTATTCATTCTAGTTCCTACCGCTTTTCTACTTATCATTTACGTAAAAACAGTCAGTCAAAATGATTAATTCAATTGAATTTGAAAATTCATTTGAACGAAACTTTCCTTCTGAGTTCTTATCGAAAATTGACGAAGTCAAATGAAAAGGATTCCAATTTCGCGTCTTAACTTAAATGAAATGAGCGGACTATAATCGGCAGTATTCTAAAAGATAGATAGTATGGTAGAAAGAAATAGATGCATCTTTCTTTCTACCATACTATCTATCTTTTAGTCTATAAAGTTGTAATCTAGAATAAAGATAAAGGCTTAAGTTTTTATAGATCAATCTACAATATTCTCTTCATAGATGTATATTAATTCCATATCATATATTGTATGGAATTGACATAATACCCAATTTACTACATCGATTTGTTCCGATCAATCGGAAATCACTCTTATCTTAGGATTCTAATTCCTTTCCTTTTACTAATAAGGAAGAGAAAACCTCACCGATTTTGAATGCCCGAACCATGATATGAAATAAGTCGATAAAGCATAAATCGACTTTCTAAAATTAGAAACCAATCGGTAAATGCCCCATATGTGACTCGCTCAAGGTAAGATCTTATTATTGCATAGTCTCTCATTAGATAACCACTATCTCTATATCATTTCTCATAGAAAGTGCGTATACACTTAACAAAACGTCTTCTTCTTTGAACAATAAAGAGGGAAAGAAATAAAAAAAAGTCTAGTCTTTCTCAGTATCTATCTATAAAGATAGTAAGAGCTCATTCCATTGATTGAAATAGAAAATTTCGGAAGAATTTTAGGTTAGAAGAAATTTCCAATCATCGGAATCCCTTTCTTTTCGAAATACAAACACGGGAATCACTGAAATATCTCTTTGAGAGAAAGAGTATGATTCATATCATAGATAACTCCATTGGAGTCCAATGGGATTCGAAATTCAGAGATTTTGATTTTAAATAGTTCAAAACGCGTTGCAGAACGATCTATAAAACAATTGATACGGTTTGATTCCTCAACTCAATTAGTAGTACTTCTAGAGCCCACTTCTTCCCCACACTACGAGTGAAAGGGAAAATGTAAAGACTACCATTAAAGCAGCCCAAGCGAGACTTACTATATCCATGTGAATTATGTCCCCTATCTCTATAAATACGAAGGAATTTTTCCATTATTCCTCCCTAATAATAGTGGAATCCATGGCGCAGAGTCAAAAAGGGATTCTGACCGAACACTATCGAGAAACCAATCCAATAAATCGATTATGATTTCGAATCGGGAAAGATTAAACACAAGCAAAATACGTAGTAAGATCCGAAGGGAATGGGAACATGTAGGAATAAGAATAATAAGGCCTATTCTTTTTTTGTTTTGTTGACCTTAGTAAGTAAAAACAGACAAGGAAGAAATCACGAAAAACCAGAAATCTCTATCTATTACAGACCTCTATTTCCCCATTTGATCCGGTACCCCCCTTCCCCATTATTGCTCTGAAAGAGGGGGCTTGTCTAGGGGTTGCCGCAAAGAAATTCTTTCTGTTTGCCCCTTTTTCTATAAAATAGAAAAGTCAATTATCAATCCAATTTAATATTGGTTGGATACCTGAGCACTCGGAGATTCTCGCGAGTCCGTCGTATATTGCACCTCCTTCCAAAACTCTTAATTGAATCAGATTTCCTATTCAGGCTCTACAATCTGATTCAAGATCCAGTCATTAGACACTCCCTTAGTAATATAAGGGAATCGTGAAGTCTTGATAGACCCTCTACCAGTAGATTCGAATATTTCCTTGAATCCTAGATGCGAACGAGCATTCACACTCTTTTTGTTTAGAAATTTTGTTTAGAAAACCCTCAGACCACATGCTTAGAATCAACAAAGCATTAACAGTCTGTTTCCTCTGCTTCTAACGGGGAAGAATTCTGCGAGTTCTATAAGCGGAACCGAAGAGAAGAAGAGATTTCGGGTTTTTTTGTTGATCAGGCGACACCCGGATTTGAACTGGGGAAAAAGGATTTGCAGTCCCCCGCCTTACCACTCGGCCATGCCGCCAAAATAATACAAAATAGATGAAAATTTTCCCAGATTGCTGAAGTTTTATTGTACTTGGATTTTGACTCCTGTTTTCCTTAATCCTTTTCCTAAAAGAAACACCCTTTTTGGATTTTATCCATCCCTTCGATTGATTGTATAGTATTGGAAAATCCACAATGCTAAAAACATTCTCTGGCTTTTCTATTGAGAAATCAAATGTGGATTTTCAGCCGACAAACTTGAACCATTAACTATTGACTGCTTAGTTCGAATTAATGACGATTCTGGGATTTGAATCGCAAATTGTGTTTTCCTAATGACATAAGAAAATACAAATTGAGACAGAACTAATCAGTATTTATTTTTTCAATCAAAAAATCCTTCTCAATTTCAATTATAACAAAACATATCAGTATATGTAAACCCCAGAACATAAATTGTTACACAGATATCTATTATTTAGATATATTGTCTATAGGTAATTATCATAAAATTATCCTACTTCATTTCAATTTTGCATTAAATAGAAATTCTCTTTTGATAGAACACGACCCGGACTGTCCCGAATAGAACCAGCAATAAAAGAGAAGTCGGATATTATAGCTATCCGCATACGTGTTTAATAAGTGCAACCCTTCTTATACACTTCAAATCATATTCTATTCAAAAATCAGTAAAGTAAAGTAGAAATATTTCTCTTCTCTGCGAATCGTTTTTTTTTTGAATAACGAAATCTCTAACATAAAGACGGTTAAGTGCTAAAAAAATGGATCCTATGTTGTTTCTGATTTTTCTGTCTTTGTATTTATCTCCCAAATACCGAATCCTTTTATTTTTCTCAAATTCGAATATGTAATATCATAATAATGGTATAATTGAAATCCTTTTTGTTTTGCTATTATATACAAAACCTTATGACTTTAACTTTAATAAGTCTAAGTGACAGAATTCTGTTTCTAGGACTGTTTTATCAATTCCTTTCCATTTTGATCTGTTGCAACTTCCAATTTAAGTAGAAAATTCTCTTTATTCCTCCGTTCAAACGTAGTTCATACATTTCATTCCAAATATGGAGTTGGATAAAATTTCATGTGATTCAGTAAACAGAATAGAAATTCCATCAGTGCTAGATCATCGATCTAATTCGATGAAGAATGTACTTAATAGTAGAATGGGATTTTTTGATAAATGGGAAATTC